TCTTTACGTAGTATTTTTCTTACTATACCTGTTGAGGTAGCATTATAGACCGTATTGTTACTCTTGCTACCATCAGGATAGATCTGTCCTCTTCCTCGGTTTCCCCCTACATATATGGGATATTTTAAGAAATAAGCATCTTTCCTCGTAGCGGGATCAGGGGAAAGAATAGGAAAGACAATTTCACTATATTTCTTACCGGGAACAGGGCCTATCACAAGAATATTTTTTTTATCGGGACGATAACTTTGAAAAGATAGATTTCCTATCTTTTCTTTCAACTCAGGGGAAATACGGTCGGGCGGCGCTAATTCGAATCCCTCAGGCAAAATAAGAACAGCACCCACATTCAACCCTCCCTTTTTTCCATTAGCAAGAACTTGTTTCAATTGCATATCATAAGGAATTCGAAGAACTGCTTCAAATACAGTATCGGGAAGCACTGCTTGGGGAACTTCAATATCCACGGGCTTGCTAGCTAAATGGCAATTGGCACATACAATTCGTCCAGTTGCTTCTCGTGGGTTTTCATAACCCTGCTGCGCAAAAATAGGATATGCATTTGAAATGGATGTCTGAGTTATTACGTATATCATGATCGATACAGAAATCGATCGAGTCATCTGTTCCTTTACCCAATCAAAAGTATTTCTATTTTCCATGTCCAATCGCGGATCCCTGAATTTCTACAATAAATTAGACAGGTAGCTAAGTTAATTTAGCTCCCTATACACGAGTCTGTTGGCATTCTACTGCAACAGTTGTACTAGAATGATGAATACCTTAAGCAGGTAGAAATAGAATGATGAATACCTTAAGCAGGTAGAAATAGAAAGAATTTTGCGAAAATGGAAAAGGGCTTTCTTTCTAAAGAAAGATGCTAATTTGATTACTAGCAGGAATAGTAAATTGAATGAATTTATGCTTCACTAATTGAATGATAAATGACTACAAGCGAAGGAGATAGACGGTTTAAACAAAAAAATACCCAAAATTTCAAACATGTATCTAGAATTACTGGAAAACTACAAACAAAAATAGTGAAAATTAGCTCATTAGGAGCCCACCCAAGATCGTTGTAGACCCAACGAATTACTAGTTCCCAACCGCGGGTGGAATGAAATCCAACAAAAAAATCAGTAACTAAAAGAATAAAAAAAGCTTTTATTGAGTCATTTAAGTTATAGAAGAATTCCTGAACCCAAGAATTAAAAATGACAAGTTCCTCTTTACTCAGAAAAAAGGAACCACTTAGAATAGCCAAACATATTATATTTGTCGAGAAATGCAAAATGATATGGAGATGATCCTCATTATCCATTTTGACCAATTGTATTATTTCCTTGTGTATCCCTATAGGAGGTTGTTGTGCATGTGTCTTTAGTTTCTCTTTTATCATCTCGTCTAGGAGAGAAAGTTCTTCTAATTCTATGAATCTTTCTAGAATCCTTTTCTCTTGAATATCAGTTAAGAGAGTTTCGGATTGCCGGGTATTCCACCAATTCTTAATCCAAAGTTCCATACATTTGTTAAATGAGAAAGAAACCCCCCAGGGCAAAAGTACGATAAATACAAGATATAGTAAAGAAGGCAATGCTTTCTTTTTTTGCATTTTTGATCTGTAAATTGAGTTGTTAATGAACCCGCTTCATTCGCTGACTCTATTTCATTCCCTGACTCGATATGATATGTCTTTTTCTTTGAAGCAAAAACTCTATAGCAAGGTTTGATACCCTGTATCTATTCTTCTCTTCTTTTTTGTATATTAGTGGAATTTCATTGGGTTCTTTCTTAGAGTAGAATAGTGAAATAGAATAAAAAAAAAAGACCTTTCGGATGAAAATGGAAGAATAGTATGGGATATATCTCACTTGGACAAAATAAATTAAAAAAAAATTTCTCTTATCCTCATTTGTTCCTTCCTTTAGATAAATACTCAAAAATACCCTTACAATAACAAATCAAATTTCGAGGGGACTTCCTCTCTATGTTGAGAAAACTTTTCTTCTTCCAATTATTCTTCATTCAATTAATTTCAAAAAACAAATTGTTATTGTTACTCAAAATACTTCAATTGGTACGCGCAAGAAATAGGCCAATTCGGCAGCTTTTTGTTCCATTTCTCGTGGAGTAAAAAACTTCTCATCAGTACGAGTCAAGGGAATGACCCCCTGGCCCCGGATTTCCATATAAAGAATACGACGAGGAGAAAGACCCTCTTTAACCTGAATTCTAATTGATTGGATATCCCGCATAAGGAATTGAAGGAAGACACGACGTTTTGTTCCAGGAAATCCCCAACGAAAAATGCACACTATTCCCTCTTTTCTATCGAATCGGTCATAACCACTACCTACATTCCACAAAATAGTACACCACAAGTAGGAGCTAATGAATAGACCTGCGATTCCGTAGAAAGACATCACGACCCCCTGTGGAAAAAAAAGAATTTGTTGAGATGGAAGTATAGATATAATATTCTTACCAAGATAACTGGAAGCCCCAACCGATAAGAATCCTAGTGAACCTAGAAAAAGAATACAGGCCCAGAAAAAATTACCCCTTTTTCGAGAACCTTTTAGAAGTTCTACCCATACGTGTTCTGATCGCCAATTCATATTAGATATACTAAATTCAGCAGTGGTCGATTGAAATTGAGAGAATAAGCTAAATAATTTTGACTTTATTTTTTTGATTCTGATCTTCAGCAACTAGTACTCCTGTGAATCTGATCTTCAGCAACTAGTATTCCTGTGAAATAATAGGTTAGATACATTTACTTTCTATTCAAAAAATATTTGTTGATTCAATTAAAGGAAAACTCGCTATACCCGGCTCCGCATATTCATGCATTTATGCTCGTAGCCTATATCTGCATCCATTCCATAGCGGTTTTTTATTTGTGTGTAGAAAGAGCCACATACCCTATGATATTACTTATACTAAAAATACTAGACAATCTTATTTTTCTGCACATAAAGAAATAAAGAAGTCATTGCAATTGCTGGAAATACTAAGCCTACTAAAGGCACGAAAATAGAAGGTAAGTTTAAATCCGTCATAGAATAGGTGTCTCAATTTAAATTTACTATTTTTATCTATTCAAAAAATATCTTAAGATTCTTATGATATAATTAAGTATATCTATTATAAGGAATATTGACTATTGTATTTTTTAGTTTGCAAAATTTAAATTTTTTATAGAATACTAAAGTATTCTATAAAAAATCTTTTGTAAAAAAACGAAAGGAATAGATAATAAAATTGCAAAAACAAAAAAAGGAGAACTAATTAAAAAGATTTGATTTTTCTTTTCCCACCCTCATGGCCTTTCCATTCTGCTAATCTAATCGAATTTTAGGATTCAAAATAAAGATAAAGTGACTAGAATTTACTTCTAGTATATATACTCCTCTAGAAGCGCATATAATAATGCGTGGTAAAGGCGGAAAAATAGTATATTCAATCAAAATCAAAGGGCAAATTATCTTACCTAATAAGGATCCCATACTACCCTCTTATCTTAGACTTTTTAAGTCGATATACCACCCGAAAAAGGCTATAAAAATGCCGGGGGGAGTTAGTTTTTCGACGAAGACCCGTACCTTGCAGCGAAGTCCTGTTTAGTAAGACTCCGTGCAAGAATGGGTTATAGAAGAATATTATTCCGAATACTCCTCTATACTCCTCTGGACGCATATAGTAAGTAGCATTGGGATTCCGCATCTTTTTTATTTTTTTTAGTTATGAATAGAAAAAATTCATTCTATCCTTGGGTCAGAGGTTTGGTCCGGAAAAATTAGGAACAAAGCGTCTACCGCATTGAAGTTTATAGCGCTGGATTTCCACGAAAGTAGAATTCTTCCCATTAGGATAGGATCCTTTTGAACATCTCTATGATGAGTCCAGGTTCTATGTCCAAACTATGTCTTTTTTCATTCATTCTCCGTTAGTTTTTTCTCTATCTAGAAGTGGAATAGAATAACCCGGTTGAAGGGTAATGATCATACGTCTGTAATGCATTGTATGTCCCAGAATAGGTCCTATTCTTCTACTCTTTCCAGGTAGTCGATGGCTATTCACAGCTACTACCTTAACACCAAAGAAGAGTTCGACCCAATGCTTTATTTCTGTCTTAGTGAATCCCGATTCGACATTAAAAGTGTATTGATTCTTTCCCAATAAACGAAGACTTTTTTCTGTAAATACTGCGTATTTGATTCCATTATCATATGATAATACTATGATTTTATTTGTATTTCTTTATTGTATTATACCTTTATATATTCTAGATATATAGAATAGACTAATCTCGATTTGTCAAGTCTCATGATCGTATCGTGATCTATTTTTATTCGGCTCAATCTTTTTTTTCTAAAAAAGATTGAGCCGAGTTTAATTGCAATCAATTAAATTAAAAGAATAAAGAAGAATTACTGCATTTTGTAACTTTTTTTTCTCTTTTTATTTCGTTTATTTTTTATTTAGACCTTCTTTATATTTAGTTTTATCTAGTTATCGATAGTATCTACCGGCTCGAACTCGAATTTGATCGCCTTCCATACTTCACAAGCCGCGGCTAGTTCAGGACTCCATTTACAAGCTGCTCGGATAATTTCATTACCTTCACGAGCAAGATCGCGCCCTTCGTTACGAGCTTGTACACAAGCTTCTAAAGCAACTCGATTAGCTGCTGCACCAGGTGCATTTCCCCAAGGATGTCCTAAAGTTCCTCCACCAAATTGCAATACGGAATCATCCCCAAAGATTTCAGTCAGAGCTGGCATATGCCAAACATGAATACCACCTGAAGCTACCGGTATAACACCTGGCATGGAAACCCAGTCCTGAGTGAAAAAGATACCGCGAGCACGATCTTTTTCAATAAAATCATCGCGCAATAAATCAACAAAACCTAAAGTCATTTCGCGTTCCCCTTCTAACTTACCTACTACTGTACCGGAGTGGATATGATCTCCCCCAGACATACGCAATGCTTTAGCTAATACACGGAAATGCATACCATGATTTTTCTGTCTATCAATAACTGCATGCATTGCACGGTGAATGTGAAGAAGTAGGCCATTGTCGCGGCAATAATGAGCCAAACTAGTATTTGCGGTGAATCCCCCAGTTATGTAGTCATGCATTACAATAGGAACCCCTAATTCTCTCGCAAATACAGCTCTCTTAATCATTTCTTCACATGTACCTGCAGTCGCATTCAAGTAATGCCCCTTAATTTCACCGGTTTCGGCCTGTGCTTTATAAATAGCTTCGGCACAAAAGACAAAACGGTCTCTCCAGCGCATAAATGGTTGTGAGTTTACGTTTTCATCATCTTTGGTAAAATCAAGTCCACCACGTAGACACTCATAACACGCTCTACCATAATTTTTTGCGGATAATCCCAATTTTGGTTTAATAGTACATCCCAGTAAAGGACGACCATACTTGTTCAACTTATCTCTTTCAACTTGGATACCATGAGGCGGGCCTTGGAAAGTTTTTGTATAAGCAGGGGGAATTCGTAGATCCTCCAGACGTAGAGCACGTAGGGCTTTGAAACCAAATACGTTACCCACAATGGAAGTAAACATGTTAGTAACGGAACCCTCTTCAAATAGGTCTAATGGATAAGCTACATAACAGATCCATTGGTTGTCTTCCCCAGCAACAGGCTCGATGTGATAGCATCGTCCTTTGTAACGATCAAGACTCGTAAGTCCATCAGTCCAAACAGTTGTCCATGTACCAGTAGAAGATTCGGCAGCTACTGCAGCCCCTGCTTCTTCCGGCGGAACCCCAGGCTGAGGGGTTACTCGGAATGCTGCCAAGATATCAGTATCCTTGGTTTCATACTCCGGGGTGTAGTAAGTCAATTTATAATCTTTAACACCAGCTTGAAATCCAACACTTGCTTTAGTTTCTGTTTGTGGTGACATAAGTCCCTCCCTACAACTCTTGAATTAAGAATTCTCACAATAACAGGGTCTACTCGATGTGAATTAGACATAAATTCAACTTTAGCAAAAATATCGTAAAAAAAAGATATTCAATTAATATAATATCAACTCATTAAAGAAAATTGAGGGCATACTTAAGTTAATGAATATGTTTCATTCATATATACTGTGTACACCCTGTGTATGTTCTATCCTATAGGAATTCCACTATAGGAATTCGATAGGAACTGAGTTGTTGTTATGGTAAGTTAACATGGTTCATTATTAAACCATGGATTTGATTTACCAAATCCTTCATTATTGTATACTCTTTGATAGATATAGCGCAACCCAAACGAATTCCTAATCCTTATTTTACAAGTTATTAATAGGCTCCTTTCTTATTTTGAGTGCAAATACCTAACTAAATACTAAGAAAATTCTCTGTTGACAGCAATCTATGCTTCACAGTAGTATATATTTTGTATATCGAAGTCCTAGATAGGAAAGTAGAGTAGGTACGGATCTTCCACAAAAGGCAAAATGTATATGAAAAAAAAGATTGATTGAATTTTCCAACGGACTCATTCCATGTTCCATGAGTAAACGATTGCATGGGATTCGCTTGGGCAACGAAATAAAGTCAAAGTCCTGGTCCCCTTTTATCTCTTATTGAATTAACTAATTCATTTTCTCTTTACTTTTGGATTTTTGGATATTTTTTTGGATTTGATTTGGCATTATTCAACAAGAAAAAAAGAAAAATTTCGACAATTTTTTTTATTTTTATTATGTGATAATTATGAGAACCAATCCTACTACTTCTCGTCCCGGGGTTTCCACAATTGAAGAAAAAAGTACAGGTCGTATCGATCAAATTATTGGACCCGTGCTGGATGTCACTTTTCCCCCGGGTAAGTTACCTTATATTTATAATGCTTTGGTAGTCCAGAGTAGAGACACTGCCGATAAGCAAATTAATGTGACTTGTGAGGTACAACAATTATTAGGAAATAATCGAGTTAGAGCTGTAGCTATGAGTGCTACAGACGGGTTGATGAGAGGAATGGAAGTGATTGACACGGGAGCTCCTCTCAGTGTTCCGGTCGGTGGAGCTACTCTCGGACGAATTTTCAACGTTCTTGGGGAGCCTGTTGATAATTTGGGTCCTGTAGATAGTAGTGCGACGTTCCCTATTCATAGATCTGCACCTGCCTTTATCGAATTAGATACGAAATTATCCATCTTTGAAACAGGTATTAAGGTCGTCGATCTTTTAGCTCCTTATCGACGTGGAGGAAAAATAGGACTATTCGGGGGGGCTGGAGTAGGTAAAACAGTACTCATCATGGAATTAATCAATAACATTGCTAAAGCTCATGGGGGCGTATCTGTATTTGGTGGAGTAGGGGAACGGACTCGTGAAGGAAATGATCTTTATATGGAAATGAAAGAATCCGGAGTAATTAATGAAAAAAATATTGAGGAATCAAAGGTAGCTCTAGTCTATGGGCAAATGAATGAACCACCGGGAGCTCGTATGAGAGTTGGTTTAACTGCCCTAACTATGGCGGAATATTTCCGAGATGTTAATAAGCAAGACGTGCTTTTATTCATCGATAATATCTTTCGTTTTGTTCAAGCAGGATCGGAGGTATCCGCTTTATTAGGGAGAATGCCCTCCGCAGTGGGTTATCAACCTACTCTTAGTACAGAAATGGGTTCTTTGCAAGAAAGAATTGCTTCTACTAAAAAGGGATCTATAACTTCGATTCAAGCAGTTTATGTACCCGCGGACGATTTGACCGACCCTGCTCCTGCCACAACATTTGCACATTTGGATGCTACTACCGTACTTTCCAGAGGATTAGCTTCCAAGGGTATTTATCCAGCAGTAGATCCTTTAGATTCAACCTCAACTATGTTACAGCCTCGGATCGTTGGCAACGAACATTATGAAACTGCGCAAAAAGTTAAGGAAACTTTACAACGTTACAAAGAACTTCAGGACATTATCGCTATTCTTGGGTTGGATGAATTATCGGAAGAGGATCGTTTAACTGTAGCAAGAGCAAGAAAAATTGAGCGTTTCTTATCACAACCATTCTTTGTGGCAGAAGTTTTTACTGGTTCCGCAGGAAAGTATGTTGGTCTTGCAGAAACTATTAGGGGATTTCAACTAATACTTTCCGGAGAATTAGATGGCCTACCCGAACAGGCTTTTTATTTGGTGGGTAACATCGATGAAGCTAGCACGAAAGCTATAACCTTAGAAGAGGAGAACAAATCGAAGAAATGAAATTAAATCTTTATGTACTGACTCCTAAACGAATTATTTGGGATTGTGAAGTGAAAGAAATCATTTTATCCACTAATAGTGGCCAAATTGGCGTATTACCAAACCACGCCCCCATTAACACAGCAGTAGATATGGGTCCTTTGAGAATACGCCTCCTCAACGACCAATGGTTAACGGCGGTTCTGTGGAGCGGTTTTGCGAGAATAGTTAATAATGAGATCATTATTTTAGGAAATGATGCGGAACTGGGTAGTGATATTGATCCGGAAGAAGCTCAACAGGCACTTAAAATAGCCGAAGCTAACTTGAGTAAAGCTGAGGGTACGAAAGAATTGGTTGAAGCGAAGCTAGCTCTCAGACGAGCCCGGATACGAATCGAGGCTGTCAATTGGATTCCCCCATCCAATTGAAGACAATCCAACGGTTTATAGTTGATACAAAGAAAAAGGGATATAGGGGTAGAAAAAGTTATTAGATAGCGAAGCGAAGTAAGTCCAATGCTATCTAGTAATTTTTCTACCTACTTACCTACTATTGGATTTGAACCAATGACTCCCGCCGTATGAAAGCAATACTCTAACCACTGAGTTAAGTAGGCAATTTATCACCATAAAGGAAAACTCATTACTTCGATCGATTATCGATTATATATTGAATTACTTTTCTAAGCAATACCGCTCCGTTATTGGTCTGTTATATACTAAACAGATACAGATCAAAGGGATATCCTCCGGCATTAGAGAATATTCATCTTGACAAGAAATTATCTATATGTTAAGATATCTCTGATAAGGGCTATAGCTCAGTTCGGTAGAGCAACTCGTTTACACGTGCGCCAATGCTTTTTCAAAGGAGCTTATTACGCAATGAACATAATTGATCTTATTGCAAAATCAATGTCTTACTTCATAGATTCGAGAGAATAGGAGAACAGTAGCCTGACAAACGGTCGGTTCAGTCCGATTCAGGTGCCAATTCAGGTGCCTAATCAAATAGAACCCTTATGGATTTGCTAGTTGATAAGGTAAATATCCAACCCACTAAATGCTAGGCATAATGAGGATAAGAGCCTCCAAAAGATTTCTTTTCGTTCTATGAACTTTAAGGTGTATGAAGTCTCATAGTTAACTCTTGCAGTGGAACGATAGAGACTCCATTTCACTTAGGTTGATTTAATTTAGGCCGGAGGCAGACCTAAGTCAAGGTAATCCTCCTTTGAAACACTTTGGTATTGCTCCTAGATAGATCATAATACAAATAATCAATCAGAGCACAGGGAGCCATCTCATTATCTTTATGTTTCCATAAAGAAAAACTATGGTGGACTAACTGATTTTTAAATCAGTTTATGAAAGAGCCCAATGCAAAAAAATGCATGTTGGGTCTTTGAAACAGTTCGAATCATTTCGATAATAATCCGTTTGATCTGTTTTACCGAGAAGGTCTACGGTTCGAATCCGTATAGCCCTAATTATGTCTTTTTTTATGTCTTTTTTTTTATAGTATTACTTCTCATTATAATGCATAGATTAGTCCTTCTATCGTAATTAGGTTCTAATTTAATAGTATTCTCATTTTTATTTAATAGTCTCTTATTTTCATATTATTAAATAAAGGATAGAACTATTCTTTTTTTCTAGAGATTCTAGAAAAAGCGAGACAAAGTGAAGCGATCGAGTTTTCTTTATACTTTATATAAGAATTAGATCTACACCATATCTAAATAGAATGGAAATCAAAAAGAAAGGGAGTCGGGATTTCATTGGATACAATGCATCTTTTAAGAAGATGCAGCACAGAGCAAACAAAGGCTAAACTAAGCGCTTTTGTTTGAACAAAATGGAGTCTTGTTTCATCGAGGAAAAGAGGGAAGTTCTGGATAAATTGACAATGCGGAATCGAATTGACTAATTTAAGTTCCGCCTATTCCACACTAATGGGAGTACATTATGTTTCTGCTTCACGAATATGATATTTTTTGGACATTTCTAATAATAGCAAGCCTTATTCCTATTTTGGCATTTTGGATTTCAGGGCTTTTAGCCCCGGTTAGTGAAGGACCAGAGAAGCTTTCTAGTTATGAATCGGGTATAGAACCCATGGGGGGGGCTTGGCTACAATTCCGAATACGCTACTACATGTTTGCGCTAGTTTTTGTTGTTTTTGATGTGGAAACCGTCTTTCTCTACCCTTGGGCAATGAGTTTCGACGTATTGGGTGTATCTGTTTTTATCGAAGCTTTTATTTTCGTGCTTATCCTAGTTGTCGGTTTAGTTTATGCATGGCGAAAAGGAGCCTTGGAATGGTCTTAACTGAATATTTAGAAAAAAAAAAAAAAGAAGGAAAAGATTCCATTGAGACAGTTATGAATTTGATTGAGTTTCCCTTACTTGACCAAACAAGTTCCAATTCTGTTATTTCAACTACGCCAAATGATCTTTCGAATTGGTCAAGACTCTCCAGTTTATGGCCCCTTCTATATGGTACCAGTTGTTGTTTCATTGAATTTGCTTCATTAATAGGCTCCCGATTTGACTTTGATCGTTATGGATTGGTACCAAGATCAAGTCCTAGGCAAGCGGACCTCATTTTAACAGCCGGGACGGTAACAATGAAAATGGCTCCCTCTTTAGTGAGGTTATACGAGCAAATGCCTGAACCAAAATACGTCATTGCTATGGGAGCCTGTACTATTACAGGGGGAATGTTTAGTACGGATTCCTATAGTACTGTTCGGGGAGTTGATAAGTTAATTCCTGTGGATGTCTACTTGCCGGGCTGCCCGCCTAAACCAGAGGCAGTTATAGATGCCCTAACAAAACTTCGTAAGAAGATATCGCGAGAAATAGTTGAGGATCGAACTCTATTTCAAAATAAAAATAGATTTTTTACTACCAGTCACAAGCTTTATGTTAGGCGCAGTACTCATACTGGAACTTATGAGCAAGAATTGCTCTATCAATCACCATCTACTTTAGATATATCTTCTGAAACTTTTTTTAAATCCAAAAGTCCAGTACCTTCCTACAGATTAGTGAATTAGGAGGGATGGAGCTTTTTTGTGTAGAAAAAAGAAAAGCCGGGCAATCTTTCAAACTTGCATCCGAAATGTGAAATATTTATACAAAGAGGAAGAGATGAAGACAATGCAGCAGGGTTGGTTATCTAATTGGCTAGTCAAACATGAGGTAGTTCATAGATCTTTGGGCTTTGATCACCGAGGAATCGAGACTTTACAAATAAAAGCAGGGGATTGGGATTCCATTGCTGTCATTTTATATGTATATGGTTACAATTATTTACGCTCCCAATGCGCTTATGATGTAGCACCCGGTGGATCTTTAGCTAGCGTGTATCATCTTACGAGAATACAGTATGGCATAGATAATCCAGAAGAAGTCTGCATAAAAGTCTTTGCCCAAAAGGATAATCCTAGAATTCCATCTGTCTTCTGGATTTGGAGAAGTGCTGATTTTCAAGAACGCGAATCTTATGATATGGTGGGAATCTCTTATGATAATCATCCGCGCCTTAAACGTATCCTAATGCCTGAAAGTTGGATAGGGTGGCCCTTACGTAAGGATTATATAACTCCCAATTTTTATGAAATACAAGATGCTCATTGAATGATAAGAAATTCATGCTCACTTATACAACAAAACTCCTGATTTTATTCAAGTAAAGGAATATTTTTACGTTCTGTTCCTAGATGAAACGGAATACCTATTTCTAATTAATTCCTATTATACAAAAGCAGTCCAGATAGACTGAGCAAAAAAAGGGTTTCATTTAGATTCCCTATTTTGAAAATCACATATTAATTTCCTTCATAATGAACAGAAAAATAGGATGATTCAAAGAAGTTCTCTACCACGAACTTTGTATCGCGCGCATGACTTAGCACAACTAGGAAAGTAAGATTAAGATAAGCAAGACTCAAAAAAGATTCGTCGGAATAGCAGAATATAAAATTAAGAAATGAAAAAAAGGGGAGCCTAATCTCACCTCCTTCTCTACCGGAAAGAGAAGATATATTTTTTCTTTCTCTAAAAATAAAAAGAAGTGCTTCTTTATTCTTTATTTTCTTTATTATAAACTTATTAGATGAATAAATAATACTCTTTATTAGATGAATAAATAATACTCTATTTATATTATTAACGAATAGGTATCCCAATCCATCTCGAGGTATTTATACCTATTCGGTAGATCTTTTTTTCTCTGCCAGGAACCAGATTTGAACTGGTGACACGAGGATTTTCAGTCCTCTGCTCTACCAACTGAGCTATCCTGACCTTTTCTTGTGCATCATCCTAGTAGAGTATTTGTATCTATGTCAATTAAAGGGACTAAAAAATCAATTAAATAAAGTATTTAAAATTCTAAATTTGAAAATGGGGGGGGTAGTCCTATGCATTGTACAAAGCTTACTTAATAATACTGATAAATGGATAACCGGGATTCCTTCCCGATACTCTAATAAAAAAGAAATATATTCTAGGATAAGATCCATTGAGTTCTCTTTGCACTCCTTTGTGAAAGAGTAGAATGAGAAAGCTAATGAATCTTAAACCCATTGATAAAAAGAAAAAAAAAAAGAGGATAAATACTATAAGTTAGGGAATAAAGGAGGTTTTGGGGATAGAGGGACTTGAACCCTCACGACTTATAAAGTCGACGGATTTTCCTTTTACTAGAAATTTCATTGTTGTCAGTATTGACATGTAGAATGGGACTCTCTCTTTGTCCTCGTCCGATTAATCCGCTTTTTTAAAGACCCAAAAACTTTGAATGGAAGGATTTGATTACTAAATATTCAATTGGAATGGATTCAGAATAATTCTAAAAAAATTTAGAATTTTTTATTTCATAATCATTTCTATTTCAAATAGAATTCTAAAAAAAGAATAAAGAACCTAACATATATTATAATATGGGTTCCGTGATTAATCGTTTGCTATGCCAGTATCTATATGTGTTTCTTATATGTATCTTATATCTATAAAGCCCTTCTTTCTCGAATTTAGAAGGACTTCCACTAACAACACAACGTAATTAACTCGATTCGTTAGAACAGCTTCCATTGAGTCTCTGCACCTATCCTTTTCCTTTGTATTCTAGTTCGAGAACCCCTTAGTTTTCTCAAAACACGGATTTGGCTCAGGATTGCCCTTTTTTAATTCCAGGGTTTCTCTGAATTTGGAAGTTACCACTTAGCAGGTTTCCATACCAAGGCTCAATACAATCAAGTCCGTAGCGTCTACCGATTTCGCCATATCCCCATTTTCCTCGTCTTTGAGACAAAGATTCCTTGTGTAATTTCATCCATCTCTTAGTTTTTTTTTTGAATCATTGAATTCATCACTCGACGTAGACTAGCAGTTCGACTCTATTTGAGAGACCCCGCTTGCTTATTGCAATTCAGAATTGAATTGATTGTATCGTTGATGTATTTGCAATTCAATCCGAATCAATATATCCAAAAGTTTTTATCTCCCCTACCTCTTTTATTACTTTTTTAGAGTATTTCAAATCATACTATAATGCTTGATATTAATTTTTTTTGCTAATCATAATTAGCAATTTTATTTGCTATGTTCTCCTTAGTGAAATAGGAATTCTCAAATTATTAACAAATAAAAAAATATCTCAAAATTAAAGTCGATAATGACCGAATGAAAATGTCAATAAATTTTTAATTTTTATTTTCTTTTTTTTTTATTTATTATATCTTTCATATATATATTATTCTTTTCTATGTATTATATTTTTCGTCCAAGCCCTATCAAATTGAAAATATCTGAAATCCAATTCCATTATAGAAATTGGAATCAATTCTATCTATATATAGAAAAATGCATTTGCGAATTAGAAAAATAAAAAGAAAGTTCTTTAAATTCTATAATTTTATTTAAAGATATCTTCTAGTTAAGCATATCAAGCTAACTTTATCTGTAAGAAGTTTTAGTATTTTTTTATAAGTATAAACTTAAAATTTCGAACTAGTTAATAGCTAAGATTAATAACTAAGATCTGAGATTTTACGGATTTCCTATACTATACCTATTTCTATTTGTTACACTATTTCTGCTATCTAAGCCCACTTAGCTCAGAGGTTAGAGCATCGCATTTGTAATGCGAGGGTCATCGGTTCAAATCCGATAGTCGGCTTTTTTTCTTTATCTAGATTCTACGAACAAGAATCCTTTTTTTTTACGAATTAAATGGAGAATCCAGGATCTTTTATGTTTTCTACCTTACAATTTTGCTAGATACAAAACAATAAAATAAATAATATATATATAAAAAATACAGATTTTGATGAAATTCCATTTTTTGTGGTACTTTAGTTGATTTTACTCTATTTATCCTGTAGTTTAATTCAGTTTTAATTTCGACGTATTCCGTAATGTAAATACAATGAAATTAATTGTGTAAAATGAAATTTCAATAAAATAAAAAAGGAGTCTTCATGTCCCGTTATAGAGGACCTCGTTTAAAAAAAATACGCCGTTTGGGAGCTTTACCAGGACTCACTAGAAAAACACCTAAATCCGGAAGTAATCTGAAAAAGAAATTCCATTCTGGAAAAAAGGAGCAATATCGTATTCGTCTTCAAGAAAAACAGAAATTACGTTTTCATTATGGTCTGACAGAACGACAATTACTTAGATATGTACATATCGCTGGAAAAGCAAAAAGGTCAACAGGTCAGGTTTTATTACAATTACTTGAAATGCGTTTGGATAATATCCTTTTTCGATTGGGTATGGCCTCAACCATTCCTGGGGCCCGCCAATTGGTAAACCATAGACATATTTTAGTTAATGGTCGTATAGTCAATATACCAAGTTTTCGTTGCAAACCCCGAGATATTATTACTACGAAAGATAACCAAAGATCAAAAGGTCTGGTTCAAAATTTTATTGCTTCATCCGACCCAGGGAAATTGCCAAAGCATTTGACGATTGACACATTAGAACATAAAGGACTAGTAAATAAAATCCTAGATAGGAAGTGGGTCGGTCTAAAAATAAATGAGTTGTTAGTTGTAGAATATTACTCTCGTCAGACTTGAACTTAACGAAAAAAGGAAAGGTTCATAGAATTTTCTTCCCCTTATCCTTTCCTCGAACTAAATCGACCTAAGACCACTAATTCGTATTTTCCCACTCAACTAGCAAAAATGGATTAACCCTAGGATCTTTTTTTTCCTCTATGTGTATTTTACATCCCACAGTAATTTTCTATAGAGAATTTCTAATTTCTATTAAATAAGATATTAGTGCTAGAATAAATTGTTATTTGATTTGATACATTGTGATCCTTTTGATGAATTAAGAAAAACGGAAAGAGAGGGATTCGAACCCTCGGTAAACAAAAGTCTACATAGCAGTTCCAATGCTACGCCTTCAACCACTCGGCCATCTCTCCTACATAATCTTATTATGGAAAATAAACTGAGTGAATAGCGAGTTTTCTTATTCCTCCAGGACAGGTACAACCACAACTGCTCGGGGGTTCCATAGTTCTATTGGAAAAATTCCTTTTCTTTTGATGTAAGTGGAAGGATCTTAGGATTTTTTTACTAGGAATTGCGCTCCTTATAAAAGTTTGAGTTTGGGTTTTCCTTTCCCGCAACCAAAGAAAAAGAGAATGGAAGAATTCTTCTTATTGCATAATAAAATAAAGAAACCTTAGAATTCTGTTTGTATAAAGTATGCTACACCATATTATTGAAAATAGGGTATGAGACAATTAATGACTTTGAAAACACGAAATAGCTGATTAGAGAAGTTGTTGTTGAGAAATAGGAAAGTGGAATGAAGTCTAGTCTTAGTCAACTATTTAATATCTCTTCTTGTCCAAGCAGAAGGAAAAGGATACAATTACAATTTGAGCTGAGCGGAAAATTCATATCTCTCTTATCCATTTAAAGCATATGGATTTAGAGCATATTTAAAGCATATGGATTTAGAGCATATAGATGGATCTATTTCTAAGAATCGAGTGTGTTTGTTTTTATGTTATTTTGTGAAGGAATGAAAACAATTCTATATGGAATGGGTTGGGAATTATGCCTAGATCCCGCGCAAATGGAAATTTCATTGATAAGACCTCCTCAATTGTAGCCAATATTTTATTGCGAATAATTCCGACAACCTCAGGAGAAAAAAAGGCATTTACTTATTATAGAGATGGTGCGATTTGACTCTTTTTTTTTGTTTTTTTTTTTTAGCCCTACCTACACCTCAGTCTTCCGAGAAAGAGAGGGGGTTCGCATAGAGAGAACAGTATTAGTAAAGCAAACCCACGCTTCGGGAAGGTGAGGTGAACTAACAATTCCTTCTGTCGTGTATCCTCGATTGATGCGGCCTCAGATGCTTCAATTATGGATTTGAGTATTGAGCGAAAGGTTACACCTACAGGATAGGCTATGGATTACAGGCGAGGCCAATCCTACTCTACTCTATTAGTACCAGTAGGCAGCATAGGGGATAAAAGCACTACACCTAGAAATAGAAAAGGAATCAACAAGAAAAAAACTTTGTTAGAAATTAGCCCTTTCCTGATCAGTATCGGGGCTGGGAAGAATGGTTGGGATAACAAACAACCATCAGGTTTGTGCTTTGGATACCCTTATAACCATCAAAGATCGTTGAAGTAGCTAATTCCTCTAAATAGGGGGCGTTGAGAACAAAGAAATTCTTGGAGCTATCGTTTTCTTCTAGCATTAATAGAATTCATTGGTGTTAAGAAAAACCTCTTGTGGGAAGGTTGGCTAGAGATTTCTTGGAAAAATACCAGCCCCTTTCGATTCATAATGAGACGAAACTAATTCTATTTTGATTGTATAGATTATTTCGCTTAGTACTGTGTACAGAAGGGAGGAGCCGTATGAGATGAAAACCTCATGTACGGTTTTGGAACGGAGATTTTTGGAATAGAATGAACGACCGTAACGGATGTTGGCTCAATCCGAAGGAAATTATGCGGAAGCTTTGCAAAATTATTATGAAGCTACGCGACTAGAAATCGATCCCTATGATCGAAGTTATATACTCTATAACATAGGCCTTATACACACAAGCAATGGAGAGCATACAAAGGCTTTGGAATATTATTTCCGGGCACTAGAACGAAACCCCTTCTTACCGCAAGCTTTTAATAATATGGCCGTGATCTGTCATTACGTGCGACTATCTCCACTATAGAAAGAAAAAAGAGAGGATCAAATTTTCTAGTATTTACTAGAAAAAAGGGCTTTCTACATAGGGATCGTAAAAACAACGATTTTTCCCTATCAGCTGTAGGAAGGAAGGACACTTCACGAGAATCAAAAAAGGAAGAAAGTATGGCCTATACTACTACTCTATGGATAAAGTTCTCAAATTGATAGAGAAAGCACCGTAAAGATCAATTAGTGAGCGACTGGGTCGATACAACTAAAAAAAACTGCTTACTTATTCCATGATATGGGGCCAAATTTAGGAATCTGCTTCTGTAATAGAGCCGATCCACTAAGGGATTAAGCAGCGGTGTAGTATCAGATCCCAAAGATAGTAAGTTCTTTTTTCCATAAGAAAGAAAAAAGTCTTTTTCAAGGATTCTATAGAGATTTCATATATGAAACCGGGATAGTTACCTTTCAGAAAATTCGAACGAAGTCTCTAGATCTATCTATGCTTCATCCTTCTGAAGGTGGGAAAAAAGATCAAACTGATTATTGATAAAAATTAGGGTTTGAAACTTAGGTAATTAACTTCTTCTCCTTAACCCAAAAACAAATCGGATCGATTTTTGAGAAATCGAATTCAGTTTAAGATAGGGGAAATTAAGATAGCAATTTATGAGCCGTATGAGGTAGGAAACTCTCAAGTACGGTTCTAAGGGAAGGAACCACCTATTCCGACCGAGGAGAACAGGCCATTCTACAGGGTGATTCGGAAATAGCGGAAGCTTGGTTTGATCAAGCTGCTGAGTATTGGAAACAAGCTATAGCGCTTACTCCGGGAAATTATATTGAAGCACAGAACTGGTTGAAGATTACGAAGCGCTTTGAATTTGAATAAGACCACGCACGCTCCTTCTTTTTCATAAAATGGGTGGTTTGGTTCTTAATCCATTAATCAAATAAATTAGGTCGTAAGATGCTCGAATTCGAATCAAGAATTTCATTATATCCCTTTCTTCTACCTTCTATTTTATCTTATATTTCGTAAGGATAGGATAAACCATAGGGATAGGGTCTATAATAGAAGTAATAAAGTGAATAAAAAGAAAAAAGCGGCAATCTAAATATTGCTAGTATATCAGGACTGTCTTATTAATAACTCTAATGAGTTATCTTGGAATTTAGAATAAAATAAAAAACCTTATATTATGCTCAAGGAAATGTAGATGTATATAGGAGCTTACACCCTAAAAAAAAAAATAAACTAGTTTCTAAAATTTCAAAAATCTTTTTTTTCTTACGTCGGGAAATCCTTTTTTTTTTCAAGAAAAATAACGTCCCTTAGGCACCTAATCTTTATGTCATAATAGATCCGAACACTTGCCTCGGATTGACTTCAATATATAATTGCTCCAGTGAATAACTAAAAAAATAGAAGGACGGTAGATAATAAAGAAAAGAACTAATCATAATATCTATCTTTCAAAATCTATCTTTCAAAGATTCACTAAAAAGACAGTTGGCGGGTCTCTTTGTATGTCTTGTCCGGAAAGAGGAGGACTTAATGATTATTCGTTCGCCGGAACCAGAAGTAAAAATTGTTGTGGATAGGGATCCTGTAAAAACATCTTTTGAGGAATGGGCCAGACCCGGCCATTTCTCAAGAACACTAGCTAAGGGCCCTGATACTACCACTTGGATCTGGAACCTACATGCTGATGCTCACGATTTCGACAGTCATACCGGTGATTTGGAGGAGATCTCTCGAAAAGTCTTTAGTGCTCATTTCGGGCAACTATCCATTATCTTTCTTTGGTTGAGTGGTATGTACTTTCATGGTGCCCGTTTTTCCAATTATGAAGCATGGCTAAGTGATCCTACTCACATTGGACCCAGTGCCCAGGTAGTTTGGCCTATAGTAGGGCAAGAAATATTGAATGGTGATGTAGGTGGGGGTTTCCGAGGAATCCAAATAACCTCTGGGTTTTTTCAGCTTTGGCGAGCATCTGGAATAACTAGTGAATTACAACTCTATTGTACTGCAATTGGTGCATTGATTTTTGCAGCGTTAATGCTTTTTGCTGGTTGGTTCCATTATCACAAAGCGGCTCCCAAATTGGCCTGGTTCCAAGATGTAGAATCCATGTTGAATCACCACTTAGCGGGATTATTAGGACTTGGGTCTCTTTCTTGGGCGGGACACCAAATCCATGTATCTTTACCAATTAACCAATTTCTTGACGCCGGGGTTGATCCTAAAGAGATACCACTTCCTCATGAATTTATCTTGAATCGGGACCTTTTGGCTCAACTTTATCCTAGTTTTTCCGAAGGAGCAACCCCATTTTTCACCTTAAATTGGTCCAAATATGCGGAATTTCTAACTTTTCGCGGAGGACTAGATCCAGTAACCGGTGGTCTATGGCTGACCGATATTGCGCACCATCATTTAGCTATTGCTATTCTTTTCCTAATCGCAGGTCATATGTATAGGACCAACTGGGGTATTGGCCATGGACTTAAAGATATTTTGGAGGCTCACAAAGGCCCATTTACAGGACAAGGCCATAAGGGTCTTTAT